AGAGTTATCTCACTGGCTGAACGAAATAAGGAGCAAAAGCCGGATCTTCGAACTTAAGAGCAGAGAAAACCTACTTCCTTCAGTACGGGAAAGAGTTGCTCTTTCTGCTTTAGGTGCAGCCAGTGACGGGCAATAAGATTAGGAATGGGCCTAAGCGCAGGAAGGGAGCAGGGAGAAGCAGCGGGGAGAAAGAAATCTGAGGTAGAGGGGTAAGTTACCGACCGTCTCGATCCTCAAAGGAAATAGGCGCTACCATAGTCACAAAAGAGATTCCATATGCACCACCTATCCATCATCATCCCAGTTTTGTTACTCAAGATCACGATTGTCGGGGCACCCTTCTTTAAGACCCAGGAGCGGACCAAAAGCAACCTATCTTGCTGCTCCGAGTGCCTACCCCATAACTGATTTCTTTTTATTATGCTGATATTTTTTGGGAGAGACAAACCGCATTTTTGGAAGGATTTTCCCGGATTCCTACACGACTTGTTGAGGCAAATCTGTTTTTTATTGTGCCATTAGGTTTTATTTAGTATGTAATTTTTCGCAGAACTCGAAAAGGAGTGTAGCACTTTTATTAATTATTAATAGTCGAATTGATCGCCTTTGAGAAGTGGGAAGAGTCTAGGTTGTGAACTCGCGAATCATCTTGCTTTATTTAATTTCCGAGTTCGGGACAAGGAGGGTCATTAGCCATAGGCGCCTTACCACGATCGTAGCCCTCCAGCGCGACGCATCTGTCCCGAGACAGTAGCTCTCCTAAACCTTTAATTGGCTTTCAAAGCAGTTAACAGAATTCCTCTCCGAAGCTGCGAACGGACCTCCGCTTGTCAGCTCTGCTGTAATCCTTCTACCCATCGCTTTCAGCTCACCTTGAAGACCCCTAGCCTCTCTACGGACTTAATCTACCCATCTTATCGGCTCACAACCTAGACGGTTGTCTTCTGTACGGGAGGAAGGCTGTCGCAGGGGAGGAACCATTTTGAAGGGGAGTTCCACTATCTGAGTTAGGCCGATATCATTAGATAGGTAGGCTGATCTCCGCTTCTATCCTCCCGGGATCAGAAGCAGGCGATGGCGCAAGTGGAGTGAAAAGCTTTGAGTGGAAGGAAGGTCCTTGTTCAGCTCCGCCTATTCATCTCTTCTTTCAAATAGTGAAAGCAAATTACCCTTTTCTAGTTCTCACTCTGTTGTGGGGACCCACCAAGACTGTCTTTCCTAGTCTATAGGTCCAATCTCATCTGCTAGCGCTTCTTCTGGTCGGGACACATTCATAGATTTCTCATAATTGTTCCTGGGCTTGCAAGTGACTTACTGCTTTTGGCCGTTCTTGCTGTCTTAAGTCGTCCTCTTTCTTTATAATTAATTTCTTTCGTGCCTGCCCGGAGGCTAAGGGGAGAACTGCATGTCCTACTAGTCGGATAGAAGCCTATCCACCTACCAGCCTACCTTGTTCATATCGAGCCGGACAGGAGAGACACTCTTTAAAGTTAATAGAAGCAATTCCTTTTATATTATAGAAAATAGGCGCGTGATTCAAATAGGGGAGTTCCGAACCAGCAGCAAGCCCTTTCTCGCCCTTTCTAATGTCCTAGGCGAAGGCAATGCAGGCCCATTTTTTTTATCGCTCCACATAGCTCACGACCCGGCACGAAGAAAGATCTTAGATGGGCGGATGCGAATTTGGATCTATCAACGGAGCAATGGAATTCAAGTCGTAGCCGTGTCTGACCCCCGTGATCCTTCTTTCCTTCTTTTGAAGCTTGTTGCCCTTTAGTGATAGTGATAAAGAGCACACCTCTACCTCTAATCTATCCCGCTCACGGTTTTCTTCCTGCTCACCAGGAATGGTAGAGAGAGCTCCTTTCTTATTCCATTTCCGGTGATCACGAACTTGGAAAACGTCCTGCAATCAAACTAAAGAAGAATCCACTCATCTCGACGTTCTTAGGCGGGGACAGGATTCGAACCGGCTTGTGACACCACCCCAGTAAGAGATCAACGAAAAGCATCTTCCGACTAAAAGAAAGTAGTTGAAAACCGAGACCAAAGGAGTGTACTTTACTTAATTAAGGAAGTGTACTTAACGAGGGGCTGTTGAGTAAGGGGGAGGTCGGTATTAGAAGTCTTTTTTCTTTCACGGGCACAAATGAGTAATGGAAGATCCAACAGATATAAGAAACAGATAGAACAGGAAGAGTCGGTGGTGCTGCTAACTGAAGTACGTGTGCATCCCCCTCCGTTCAACCAACGACGTAAATATCCTAATCCGGCATGTCCGGTCTATCTCTCTCATCGAGCTTACGCTTTCGAAGGAGAAATACAATAGGTTTCATGCGGAACGAGAACATTTTTCTTTGGTTACACTCCTTGAAATCCAATCTCCGGTAAAAGGCATAGACCAGATCATCTTTTGATTCTTTCATCTTTGCTTTGAGTTCTCATCCAGCTGTAAATCCTCTACTTGTTGGCCTTGGGAGAAAGAGACCACTTCGGGAACTCTTCACTCTTCGAGGAGGATAGCCACTCTCTTTACTTTAGAATCATCTTTTTACACGGCTCAGTGCAAAGCAAAGCTCTTTCGTCGAGATTGGCATTAGTGAGCACTTATCTCAGTATAAGATCGAAAAGAATGGAATGCATTGGTCTTGCCTGGGGTGAACTGGTTGAAATGAAAGATAGCATCTTACCGAGCTCCTACCCCTAAGGGTAAGGGTGATCAATTATCCCAGAACCTGATTCCTATGTGTAAGGAGGAGCGGCTGGGACTCTATATAGCAATATCATAAGCAGTTCTTTCTTTTCCCGAAGCTGGCTAGTCTTCTATTCTTTGCGCTCTCCCCCTTCAAAGTTTCTCATTCTTTCTTCCCTTTTCGCCCGCTTCGCTGGAATCTTGTTCTCTCCATAAGGAGGTTCTATAGTCACCCGATCTCTACACGATGCTGCGGAGCACCTCTTGTAGTCTTTGGCTGACCTGATTGGTGCTTTCGTAGCGGGGAATGCACTTCGACTCCCCCTATCCCAGACAGAATGAAGCTTTCACACCCTGGCCCACGGGGAACTCATTTGTAAGAGAAACTGCACCTTTCCCATGGTAGCTCGGGTCTAGTCAATTGCCTTACCTCTCGCCCTGTGATTGATTTTGGTGATTCTTGGGCTAAGGCTTTAGCTTTACTATTTACGCGTTATGAAGTTTCTTTTCTTTCGGTGAGTAGGCTCCTTGCTTCGTCAGTCAATCTTGTTTTCGAGGAGCGGGGGAAGCAGTTACTAGCAGTTCGGGAGGAGGCGGGTTTGGGGGAATAAGACTTTTTCCTTCTGAGATCGGGGATGGACAAATCGGATACGAACATTTGAATGTTGACTTGAGACTTCCGGTCCTTGATTTTGAAGATGAGAAGTTGTCTCGATCGAAAGAGACCTTTGACGCGAGAACGAGTCCATTGTCGCCTATAAGATAAGGGCAGCGGCCAAAGAATTCGTTACAGGGGATTCGCTCAAAGCAAAGAAGCTACGGATGACCCTTCACAGAAGAAGAAGAGCTAAAGCTAACACGGGCGGGAGACCCAGACTTTCATACTTCAATACCCTATGTCCCCACCAGTACTGAACACAAAGAAAATATTGATTTGAAGTTGAATGAATTTCTCGATATCTCATTCCAATCTCAGGGATTCGATTTGCGCCTAACTCGCACTGCTTTCAAGAACTAGCTTTCACACTCCTTCTCTATAGTTGATCCATAGCTTGAACAAGACAGCTGCACCAGGATAGTAAGTAAAGCGCATCCACAACTGCCGCAGAAAGAAGAGGAGCATCTATACTATCTTCCGCAACTTCCGAAAGAGCCACATCAAGAACAAAAGCGGGTACCGCATGTGCCGTAAGACAGGCAGGAATGGGATATATATTTGAAAGAACAATAGCAAGGAGAGGACCAATTCTTCCAGATGAAAGATGACTACCAATGAACCAGGCAGGGACTAATCAAAAAAAGGATTCTATTCCATTAGCCGAGGAAAGAAGTAGCAAAAGTAGGATAGGAAGCTCTATTTGATCTAAGGGATGGCTAAAAGGCCAAATCCAGCTAAGAACAAAAAGAAGAGATCAAGGAGAGGGATATAGCTCTTTTTACGGGAGCTAGACGAGCACTCGCAAGAGAGCGACCGGCAGATCTAAAACTGCTCTAGTAAAGTAGAACGAAAGTAGTCTCTTATAGGCACACGAGAGAAAGCAATTCAGGGCATTTGAATCGACGATAGCGAGATACATAGCCCGAGAATGACAGTAAGGGCGCAAGGGCAAGTAGGGTTATTGAATTAATCTACTCCAACAGTTCGCTTTCAGCTCACCAACCATACTTTTCAGTTTTAGATTCGAATCATAGCCATGCCATGGCAGGAAGGTCTCAAAGGAATAAATCAGTAACGGTTAGTGAATCCTTATCGCCGGCTAGTACGATAGCGACATTGGGTACAGCAGTAAGGGATGTGTTTTATCAACCGGGATATAAATAAAAGAAGAAGGTGCGTCGCGTCCAATCCCATCGGTCGTAGTAAGCTGAAATGATGGTCTACGATCACCTCAAAGAGGTAGTCAGCCCGGAAGCTAGGAAGAAAAGAAGCTATGAAAGCAGGAAGGAAGTTCGAAAAGAGGTAAGTACGGTTATTTCATTGAATGAAGGGGAAAACATCAAGATAAGGCCGCCAAGGAATGTTGATCGAGGTTCGAAGAAGCTCACTTCAGGTGAGGTTTAGAGATCGGATTGATGGAAAGGAGTTTACAAAAAAGTCAAAGGGAAAAAGAGAAGTTTTTTAATCGCGGAAAGACAGATCGCTTCGCTTAAGCTCTGAAGCATCTTTCCTTTCTGTGAAGCTAGTAGCCGAAGTAATCAGATCCTATGCCAATTGCCTATGGGTTTTAACCAGTGAAAGTAGCAGTGGGAGGGGCAAGAATTTTCTTCTTTGTGGAGTCAACTCATCTTCCCCTAAGCGGAACACATGGTCTACAGGGTCCCAAAATCTTGAAGCAACTCTTTCAGAGTTAATTTCTGAGGAGACCCGAACACTATGCAGCCCAAGACTAAAGATATGGTCATGGCCACTCCAGCATCAGGCCAGTATGAAGATCAGTCAGCATCACAGTCTCGACCTTCTTCTTCCCCTATCGAGTGGCCTGACTTCTGCTCTTCTCACTTTGCTTTGTTCGAGTTGCTTTATCAGACAGAACAGTTAGGCAGGTCAGGGAAAGCGGGCTAGTCCCAGAAAATTCTCCTCTCCTAGGTTCTGTTGGGGCTAAAAATCTTATTATTATATACACATTCCAGGGTGGCCTCGAGAAAGGTGCTTATGCGGGACCGGCAGTGTGGGTCTAGATCTAGATGGAGCTTGCTGTGTCCGAGAACTTCGTCTGTTATAGTATTCCCTCCCGCTGCCTCCCTATCTGATGCTAGATCAAGAAAGGAGCTCTTCAACAATGAAGGGCATATGGCCCATAACTAATTTCACTAGTCTCGTCTCTAAGTCTGCTCAAATCTCTTTTTTCTTCATAAGAATGCCGAGTCGAGAGTGAGCGTCCTATACTTCTGCAGTAATTCCGCTCTTTAAAAGACTATCAAGTTACACCGCTTCGGGTGACCGCCCCCAAAGAAAGTCAATTTCCTTTTCTTTCTCTATTGATTGCAAGATTGAAACCTTCCCTCTCGGATCGGTAGACGAGTCTTTATCTGCTTGACCCTTCAAGTCACATACTAAATGTGATGAAGGAGCGACTCGAGTCAAAGCGTTCCAAGAGGATCCTTGAATTGACTTGATCATTTCAAAGCAATCTTTGTTACTTCCTGAGCTGTCGTCAAAAGGCATTGAAGCGAAAAAAAAAGGAAGGGCTTTGATCCAACCTTGACCATAAAGCATATCTTTTACACCAATTACTGGAACATGCCTTCGACACAGGATGCTGCCTTCCATTCGTTGTTCGTTCTTTTGCGCAGGCCTTCTTGCCGGGTTAGAACACTCGGTAACCGGCTTTCATGAGCTAGCAAGGAGGTTATGACCAGTGATGCTTCCCTTCAAATTCAAGACTCATTAAGTAAGTGAGGTTGGATGAACTAGCTCAAATCTTTCGATTGATGCCCTTACCTTAGCCCTTAAGGAAAGAAAAGCAAAAGATTTTCAAGTAATTCAAATTCCCTTCTATCGATCTACGATCAAGGATTTTCCTATGTCCTTTTCTGTTGAAGAGAGTGAAATAAGCGAGCTTCACTTGTTCTAAGGGAAGAAGCCTTCTTTGTATTTTGTATAGCCAAGTACAGTCATGCTAAGCGTTAAACGAACCTATCTATATATGAAAGAAAACGAGCCTATACTCTATACTATAGGGGGGGGACCCATAAAGGTACCAAACCAAGCCTATAAAGGCTCGTTGAGACCTCTCATCTCTCTGGAAGGTGCAAGGTCTTAATAGTCTTGTCCGAGTAGTCCCTATTCCAGTAATAGGTCTTCGGCCAAACCCAAGGTCAACAACCAAGGAGTATGCCTAACCCAGCACGGGTCTTTCCTCACTCAGGAATGCAGGTAGCGAAGCTAGACCGCTAAGAAGCCTTGAGCTCTTTCGTCTGTGGAAGGGCTATCTACTTTTTTCTTATGTCCCAAGGGACTTCCTCGATCAATATCAATAAAGGGTCTTAGTATGGTTCTTGAGCGGTTGATGCTGCAAGAGTAAGTGCCCAAAGATGCGACCTATTTATGTATGGGTCGGAAGATCATTACTGTGGAGGGAGGCTCGCCCCAACCTTGCTAGGCGGGGAAGTTCGCAATGTTCTAACCGAGCTAAGAGCTAGGTCCGAAGAGGCGGTGCCGTGCCATAGGCCCGAAATGGTCCTAAAGCCGCTAAGTAAAGCAGCTAAGACAGGGGCGAAGTCCTTTGTTCCAATACGGGTATATCAGGCACAGGAGACAAGGTCCCTCAGACACGGGGGCGCAAGAAAAAGATCCCATTCGGTGGATTCAAAGTGGCATAAACTCGCCTATATCGGTCATAGACCAAGGTCTGCAAGCCTGCTTATTATTGAGTTAGGAAGCCAAGCCTTAGCGAGTCTATGCCAATGTCAAGAAGCCGGTTGATCGTGATTCTGTCTCCTTCTTAAAAATAACAAAAAAGGGGCGCCCCCAATGTGTTGACCTGGTCGGAAAAACGCGATCAAAGTAAGGAAAGAAACTTTCTTGTTAAGATTCTGATTCATCTCAGTCCTTAGATGCTGAATCTGTTCCTGCTTCTTCTATGTTAGTAAGCAAGGACCCCCCAAAAAAAGTCTTTCTTGCCTTTAATTTAAGGTAGCTCCTTTCCTAGCCAATAGGCGCTTCCAACCCGTTGGAGAACGAGCTTTTTCTTTTCATTTTCAGTCCCAAAACTCTGTAAGGGAATTATGTAGCCCGTCGCCCCCCGGATTCTTATCTTAGCTTAGTCAGTCATTTCTCAGGGAAAAGCGGAGGAGTTCGTCCCTTCTTCCTGAAAAGGAGTAAGAGGGGGTGTGTCGGCAAAGGAAGAGCGGGTAGCCCGACCCGAAGGGATGGCGCGGCCGGGTTCTGTTGATAGTAAGCGCCGCATGGTAGTAAGTAAGCTAGACAGTGTAGCCTCTTAGGCAGTAGGCGTCTTAGTCAGCGGGCAATGCCCTGAAAGCTAAGAGCTCAGTCAGGGGTTAAGCTTAAGAAAAAGAGAGAAAAGGAGGTAGTTTTTCTATGCCAATGCCACCAAAGAGGCCAGTTTCTCGTTCTTCCCCGAGGCAATTTCTTTTGTGGAGGAGTCAAGTGTCGCTGTCGAGTCAGTTTTCGTTGTTGAGAGTCCCTCTCTTTATTTATTCTAAAATTCATATATCAGTATATAAAATATAAAGAAAAGAAGGCTCTCCCTTGGCGAATAGATTGTCGATCTCAATAGCAGTAGGAGTAGCTGGAACTGGCTTTCGATTCGGGGATATCATATCTTCTTTGCTGTCTTATGCTTATGTTGGTATAAAATAAGAAGTAAGGATTGATTGCATTATTCCGGATTCAATAGCTGCAGCAGGGGAGGAGGGGCTACAGGGTATCTGACCCCGATGACATAGAGACGGTTAGGCTTGTTGGCTGGCTTATGAGAGTTTCCTGTCCCAATTCAACATTCCCTTTCTGTTGATTAGAAGAAAGAGTGAATTTTCTTTGTGTCCAATAATGTTGATTCGCTGGCTTTCCCTCTCGACAGAATAGAAACGAAGTTGAAATTGCATGGAATGCCGTACAATCAATAAGTAAGAAAGAGCGTTCCTTTTTGTATCTACTTTCAGGAAGAGAAGTGGGATACCGCTAAATCACGTATACCTCTAGAAATATCCATTCCGATTGAATGGACAGATGTCCGCTAGGAAGTGACGGCACTAGGAGAAAGGGCATGCCACTAATCGGATCACGGGACAGACTTCACATTCAGGCACGGAATCAACTGTGATCGAATAAGCTGTTTTGAGGTCTAGAAGCAAGGGAGCCAGAGGCGTCGAGAAAGGCAGGGAAGTAACTGACTAAATCGAATCCCTTTTGTATTCGAAGAGCTGAAGGCTTACTAAGGCAAGCAAATGACATAGAGTAGGCAGAGAATGCCATGGTTCTTGTTCAAGAATAAGCCGTTGTCAGACTAGCAATTGAATCAACTGCTATTGAATTCCTAACCGCTGCAAAAGACAAGAAGAACGTAACCGGAAGTTATAAGGCTGACTGCTCTCGTAGTCGTAGCCGCTTTTGGCACTGATTCCTTTCCTGGCTTTAATGCCAGAGGAGCAGGGTCGATGGTCGAAGAGAAGGGATAATAGTAGTAGGCGGACTAAGAGGAGTTGGAGAAGAAAGATTTGAAAGGTTTTTTGTCACTTCTGTAAAGGTGATAAAGGACAAAAGGTGGGAGACGGCCTGAGGCCAAAGCTATGGCAATATGGCCATATTCCTTAGACATCATACTTTTTGGATTACAAAGAAGATGATGACTAAGAAAGTGAAGAAGAAAGGCACAATGCTCCTGACCTCTTATCTCACCTTTCCCCATCTCGCTACGAGCGCAGGAGCCGAAAGAGATATGTGTATTATCTGCATTAAATTTCACATCACTCCAAGTAGTCAACATATCCACAGTCACATCCAGTCCGTAGAATGGCAAGCTAGTTAACAAGGACACGTCCATGACCGAAGGAATGGAATAAACCCAAAGCCGAAGTCAAAGGGTAGATGTGCTCAAGAAGCAAAGGGCTACAGCGATCATCGAGCGGGGATATTTTGCTTGGAAAATGGAATGCATTCGTAGATGCCAACATTCTTTAAAATCTCGACAATCTTGTCATCACTCTCTATACGCTCTGCCCAGTTAAGCCATTCCTTTTGAGGTTTTTGCCATGTTCTCACAGAATTATACTGGAACCATTTGGTCCGAGCCTGAAGGTTAAAAAAGATATCCGTTGTCCGATATGGTAAATAGACTCTTGCCCTGCGTGTACCTTGGATATTCCCTTTGGTGGTCTTCTCAGCCGGAACTATTGAATTTGTCTCAGATTATAAGTGAAACATCGTCTGCCGCGGATGCTGTAGATAAGAGAGATGAGTCTGATTGTGCAGCATTCCTCAGATACCTTCACGGCGGTCCGAGATACTTGAACGGGAAGTGCGGATGGTGCATAGCTCGGAGCAGAGAGCTATGATCGAGGCGGAACTTACTGAAGCGAGTGACTGGAACAGTAGATACAGTAGACTTTGTCCCATGCCTCCAAGACTTTATGGCCGCTTCCCTATGGTATCGGAGGCAACTCAAGTGCTACCTTCTTTCGCCTGACGCTAACGAAACCGAAACCCTAGCTATTAGGTGGGGCTTTCCTCGGGGCGGGGATAGAAATGAACTGATGATAGAACTTTCAATAGGGCGGGTTCGGGCAGTTTAATACTTAACTTAGTAGCCCAGTATGAAAATCGAGTTTTCGGCTTCAGGGAGTGGGAAAGCGGGTTTGATGGCATTTCTAGGAACTGGGGAAGAAGGGTCAGATGAGCTTTTAAGACTGGATTCCCCTTCATGTCTGATTTTATATTACTATTAAAAAAAGGGGGGCTTTGCTGACAGATAGATGGCGCTAGCTTTCTAAAAGAGTGTGGAGGGTAAGGCTTTCACCTTTCACATCCCATTTCAGTACGTTGCCTGATTCTCTCTTCATTGGCTTAGTCAGCCGGGGCTTCTTCCACTTCAAGGCCCTAAGAATGAATATCCCATCCAGTTGACGAGACACTAATGACCTAAAGTAAGTAGCCAAAGCTCATGGAAAAAGGAGTTCTTGCCGCCCTCTTTGGTACTGTTTTTTACTAATTCCCAGATGAGACTCTTTCCCAAGAGCCCACAGAGAAGCGACTGGCCAGACAAATAGCTTAGTCGCAGGAAGATTCCCTAACTGAGAATAGGTCGTGGGATCATCCGATCTATGAGAATCTCTCGGAAAGCTCTCGTCGACTCAACCGATCAATAGAAGGAAGGACCACCTCTAAGAGGAGCCTCTTCTAGTTCTTGCATGACGATCCCTTCCCCTTTCTTCACATCAAGGGATAGAAAGGAAGAAGATTCTAGCCTGATTAGATTATTATATCGAAAGACTTATATTCTAGGAAGGTTAGCACTATCCCGAAAACAGCCTACTTGAATTGAATAAGGTAGAGTCAGATTCATATGTAAAGGCTAGGCACCTTCCCGCATTCGCACCTTTAATCCTTAAATAAAGTATTAAAGAACTAATGCTACATCTGATCTGCTAATTGAATTAGATATTCTATCTCTTCCTTGGAACAGGTGAATCAGAAATTGGATCTCCATGCCCAGAATCTGCTGCTTGAGAATCAGCTGTGGGACGTCGAGGTAGTGCTAATGCTAGCAATAGCAATAGGGTAAAGCAAGCAAGACTGATTGCACACGCCTAAAGGAAGCAAGGTGAGGATAGAAGAAGCCAACCTGCCAACAAGTAAGCCCCTCTTTCGAGTTCTAGAGCTAAAGTGACGGTATGTATGCGTAGTTAGTAATCCCACCAGCGCTGTAGGTTCTAGAGTAGGGGGTAGACCTGGTACTAGAGCTAGATCTATTTCATTATCAGTATGGGAAGGTTCTAAACCAGCTAGAGGAAGCGGGATAGCATAAGCAAACCAGCCAACCCCGCGTTCTGTTCTATAATTCCCTCTAACCTGGTGCTTTAGTATACCCGGTAATCCCAGGTGCTGGAGTTATCAAAAATGAAAGGAGATATGCGCCTTTTCAAGGAATTGTCTTGCTCAACCGGAAACAGAGATAAGCTCGAGTGACGTAAGTAGGTCTATCAAGAGGGATCGGTTTACGGTTCACACATGTTTCAGTCGAGAACTTCCTTTCCTGTGGGAAATAGCTTCGACGATTGGTCTTCTCAGATAATTCGATCGGCGAGTAAGACTCCCTATGTTATGTGGGTGCAATTTATAGAGGAGTGCTTCCTCGCTAGAAGCACGACTCGCAGTGCTTGAACGTCTTGTGGCAGCTAAGGCAGCGTTAAGGCTAGGGAATAGAAGTCAGTCAAGTCAAAAAGCCAGAATGTCTTTCCTATGGCATCTGTCTTATAAGCGCTCTTTTTTAACCTTTCAGGGAAAGGCGGTCTGGTCGACCTTCATCCAAGTTCAGCACACCCGAGAACACAGCGCTCGCTTACACTTGAGTCCTATGCTTGTTGGCCAGACTTGTTCCATCTTTACATGGTCCTGCGGTCGTTTGGTTCAGGTACCGTCAGACCGGCCTCTGTAGCCTCTTTTCAGCAGCTGACAGAAAATATCTTGAATGAACCATTACGCCTTTCATGTGCAGAAGCCTACCAGACTTAGTGATTTCATAGATGCTAGAAATCAGACCCTCTTTGACCTTGCGACTGAGGATCATCAACCGGCACAGACTCTAAAGCGCGATCAGAAGCAAGCGGTCCTGGAAAAAATACATTAGATATAGCAGGACTTTCTTTTCTCGGGGGATATAGAAAAAAGTATAAGCCCATTAGAAATAGAAAGAATTGAATTAGCTAAGTCAGAATGAAGGGGGCCCAGGAAAAGGCACAAGACGTTCTTAGATTGGACATTACCGGTCAAAGCATGGATTCTAAGCCTTTCCTCGATCGGTAGGAGACAATCCTGTTAAGGGTAAGGAGAAAGTAAGTAGTCGGCCTAACCTTCGGTTCCCGTAACCAAGTTTTTTTTTTCTTACTGAATTAATCCATACTTTTTTAGAAGTGTGGGGCAAAGAGCGACTTCTACTTCTAACTAAAGGCGAACAGCCGGCAGTGCAAGCAAATAGAGAGCCTCCGCCCGTTTGAGTCGTTGCGAGCCGGAAAGCGTACCGGCAGTTTGAGTCGCAAAAGGGCCGCTTGCTTAATTATATTATTCATTCTAATAATAGATATAGAATATTATATATATAATATATAATATAATCTATAATAATAGAATCCTATAATTAGAATAGAATCCATTTTTTTTTATCTAATTCTTCATTCCTGAGAAGAGGAAGAAGCAGATAGAGCAAAGGCCTCCCCGTCGCCTTCCGTCCGCTCTTCCCGAAGTGAGCGAATTGCATGTAGAGATCTGTAGGGGCTTATAGTTTAATTGGTTGAAACGTACCGCTCATAACGGTTAGATTGTAGGTTCGAGCCCTACTAAGCCTACCACATCATGATTGGATAACCACGCACAGAAGATGATTTCGGGGGAACGGGAGTGCCTTCTTTTATCGTCTTTATGGTTGGTGATAGTCATTCTTTCTCCTCATAGCATTCAGTATTCAAGTGCGTCTTTCTAGTTGTCGAGTATCTCGTTCAATCGCTTGAATAGGTCCAACCGGGAATCGTCGAATCTCTAACGATCGCATCTTTCTGTCTGATCGGAGGTGGCTAAGGTGGGTTCATCATGGAAGTCTACGGTTTCTGCGGTCAGCTCGCCCTGAAAAGACTGAACTTGCTGCTTGATTACTTGATGGCCCGGACTTCCTTTACCGGAAGGCGTGCACTTAACTGAAGTAATGGATGGCAGTGGAACTCATTGCCTCTGTCCCTGGTTTCCCGTTCTGCTTGCTCCTCTAGCTCATCAATGCCGGAAGTCGAGCTGCTATCGATCCTGGAATCAAAGACAGGTTGGGACAACTCCATTACCATCTCGTATATCACAGATTTTCGTTCTTGCTTTCTTTCGATCCTCCTCTTTCTCACCTGTCTGCTGCTCCGCTATAAGCCGAAACAGGGCCAGCGCTGGAAGATGCCCGAGGAGATAGTGGAGTGGCTCTCGTTCCTTCACCTATGCCCCAGTTTCCTCTGGTCGACTAAAGCTCACTGCTAATGGAAGGGCGCGGCTGGCCGATTCCCTCTAGTCTAGCGGGTTAACTCATTCACCACCAAGAGAAGAGAAAGTCAAGGGATTGGAAAATCTATAGTTTATGCTTCCCCTGTTCATGAATCGGGTCCGTTCCCGATTCAATTACAGCTGTTCTCGCTAAAGCCGGATCTGATCCCGCTTGAGAAAAAAATCCTGATCTTCCAATTGCGTCAATAAGAGAGATGCCTGAATCGGACATATGAGATGAGCCCGTAACCCGTCGCTTTTTTCGTGAAGACCAGATGCGCTCTTAGCTTCATTTCAAGATGAAAAAGATTTCTCAACTTTCATTGGTTTGGCGGGGCTCTTCATCTATCAATCGAAGGTGAGAGTTTAATCATTGCTTGGTTTTTGAAGACGGGAGAGATCTCAGATCAGGTTAAACCTAAAGTGAGTCATCATAGGTAGGGTTCCGCTCCTTGCTTTGAGGAACGGACAGACCAGACAGTCGTGATTGTCTTTCTTTGCTTTCTCTTTCTTGCCTGAGACCGGGCTTCAGAGCCTATCCTCCTTCACCTCTTTCATGAATTGGAGGGCCTAGTCCGTCCAACCAACGGGATCAGATTCGAAAGTGATTCCAGAAGCATTCATATTAGAACTGCTCACCTCACAGTCCTAAGTGGTGACTCGCTCAACGATTCTAACCTAACTAGGCACAGAGTCTCGGCTGCTTTTCCGAAACCGACCCCGTCACTTGCTTCAAAGCCGGAAGAGGGGCAGCAGTTGACTGAAACCTCTCCTCTGGCCGGGAAGTCACGGGACCCACTCTCGCCGTTACTTCTATTTCTTCTTTTAAGAATCAATCTGTAGGTGGCTTTTTAAGTCCGCCGTCAAATCCCAGGGCTCAACCCTGGACAGGCGGTGGAAACTGCCAAGCTGGAGTACGGTAGGGGCAGAGGGAATTTCCGGTGGAGCGGTGAAATGCGAAGAGATCGGTGATTCTGGCGCCCACAGAATGGAATCGCCGCGAGCTCTCCTTCACTTCACATCAGATGTGGGGCTCCCATTTCCTTCCGTAGTTTCGGTCTCGTTGTACCCAGGATCCCGCAACTTCGACTTATTCCACCGGGACGCTACTTCTGGCGAACAGAACTCTAACCAACTTAGCCCCGCCGAAACGCTTTCATTGAGAGAGCTCATACTAAAAAAAAGGTAAACGGTAGTTGAGAATTTACTTTTGAAGCATGGGGGACTGAACGCTTTCTTAAGGTTGCTTGCAATACGGGAAGAGTCCCTCTATTTTCCGAAACCTTCCCTCTTTGCTGTACTCGTTCTATCGCTAATTAAGTTGAAGGGACTCAGTCTTTAGGAGCTATTTCCTTTCAGTTTGATTTAAAGTACCTTTTAGTGGCCTCGAAAGAAGCACGAGCGTCTGAAAGCAGGCATGCTTGGGGATACGCCTATGATCCTATGAAGACTTTCTGGGCGTGACTTTGATTGGTTCGAAAGGTGCGTGGGAAGGTATTTACCAGCTTCCCTTCCGGAATTGACTATTCATTTCAGTAGGATTGGAAGAGGGTGGGGGGAAGAGAAGGATCTTTGACATAGGCCATTTTTTTGAAATCAGAGGGCCCGTACCATGATTGAAATTCTCCGTCGTTTACCGACCGATGGTTTAATCAAGAGAGAGGGACCTTTGTCCCGGTTAAAAGGTTCAGTGATGTTTATTATTGCTATGATGAACGCTACGGATCGGTGGCCGTTAACGTTGTTAATGGCAATCATGTCAATTTCTTTGGACCTACCTTGGCAAGTTCCGTGTCCAGACTACATCATGGGGGTATAAAACTTTATCAGTGCTACCCAAGCCGGCAGCTGTCTGCTTTGTAACTGGGCAACCTCTCGGATCCCCCTCTTCTTGTTTTGGCCTTTGTTCACACTATCACATCATATGGTAGTGTGGTTGGCAGCGGAGCGGCTTTATCCCGGTCGCCGGTTTCAGGCCTGTATTAGGTGATGACATTGTTATCGCGGGTTGCTTCTGAGTATGCGAGTGTGTTAGCGTATTTGGGACGTGCTATTTCTCACCAAAAGTCCTTGATCTCTAACACAGGGGTCTTTGAGTTCGCTAAGAGATTCTTTGTGCGAGCGAGGGGGTACTTTAGATTTATCTCCAGTATCAGTTCGAGCATAGAGAATGTCCAGATGGACTCTGGGATTAGCTCTCCTTCGTGACAAGTACTCAATTAAGAAAGTGTACTTGCTCGTTTAGGTGGAGCTGGTTATCGGACTCTTAGTTCGCTTCCGCATCGGCGTTCTCGAACGCTTGTTTGTGGTCTTGGGAAAACCTGGCCGTTCTTCTCCACTTCCACTCCCATTAGACTTTTGGTTGGGGCGGGGCCTTGCAAGCAACCTCAATCCGTCACGTCGAAGGGTCTGATAGTGGACTGACTACGTCCGACGAGAGTGAAAGCCAAAGGAAAAACCTGAGGATCTCACCGGGAAGTGGAAATCCTTGAGCGTACCGTCAATTGGGTTAAGATGTGGCTCGAGCAGCTCTACTGGTACCACACGGTAGCTTGCTTTAAAGCCTGATGCGCAAGTCCAGGAGCTCTTCGATGGGCCGGTTGTCGAAACTTCCGTCATTTTCATCGACGATTTCTAATTATTCTTTTTATATTTTATAAGTAAAGTACGTCATTCTATGGAAATGTGTGTTTTGACATCGTGTCTTCTTCGAGGGTTGTTTTATCGGCCACCCATATTGACAGATAATCCAATAGCTTTTCCAAGCTGGATCCTGGGAGGTCTCACAGGTCTGATTTTATTATGGCTCCGGTGACTACCCAGAAAACCAAAAAACCATGACGTATTTTAGCGCACCTGAGTGCATAAGCCCAACAGCTACAGGGGCGAGCCATGAGCGAATGAGCAAGTAGGGGGCGTTTTGTTTCAGCCGTGGGAAAAAAAAAGAGTTCTTTTTCCGAACGAACGGATTCAGTGGGGAAGGACGTCGCATGTGCTGTGCCGGACAAGCTCTATTAACTTTCCCTTATCGCTGATGAACGGCCAGCTGATCTTATCAAATCAATTCCCTAGTACTTATAATATAGGATGGATATGCCCTTCGGTAAGCATTCCTTTAGCTCAGAAGGAAGACTAGCTATATGCTTAACTCGGACTATCACCCCCACATCGATTTTCGAAAAGAAGGAGATGGAGCAAGGAGAGCTTTAGAAGTAGCGTATTCGAGGTGGGCTCCTTCAAGAGCTCCTTCGGCCCCTTAGTTTTTCCACAAACCAATCAGAGGAAGTTCGGTTTGCTTGGGACTCGGGGACTCTTCTTTTATTGCCTTTAGTTGTTTTTCCACAAGTTGATCAGGAACGGAACAAGAAATAGTTTCAGAAGATTTTGTAGTCATCCCGCTGTTCAGTACCAGGGATATTGGCCACTCTCGGGCCTCTCGTCTACTCCCTCTTTTCCACTCTGTCTTTTCCCTTCGTCGTTGGCTTTTCGATCCTCTCTATACTACTATCAGCCTCCTATTATAGGTATCTTCAAGAAAAGAAAGACGGAAAGGCAGTGCTTGAAGTACTGAGCTACGGAGATTCGTTCCTCAGAAACAGTCTCCGCCTACCCCCCGCCCTTACCTTAGGGGCGCTCCTTACTTATTGTTATACCGCCTTAGGGAAGGTAAAACAGTAACTAAGGAAGAAGCTAATAGGGAAAGATTTTTGGGTGGGGATGGCAGTCAATTCGCTCCTTTTCGAGTTGCCTAAGAGTTCTTGCTTCCTCAAGTTCTCCCATTTTCATCGAAAAAAGTATGTTGAAATATCTCCTTACACAAGTTAACACTTGCTTTTCTAAGCTTTTCGAATTCGAGACAGCTATAGGTGTCACCATAGTAGTAATGGCCCATGTCTTCCTATTAGGTCAATCGCCGCTCCGCACCTTCCCCGTTACCATTTCTCTTTCGAGATGCGAAGAGTAGCGGAGATAAAGACTCTCTTGGTCCTTTCGAAGCGGATATTCGTACGCCCATTGGGTTATTTGAGGATGGCACTGGTTTCGGCTTTTCTAAAACATTTCTGAGCAGTTCCCCTCACCCCCCTATCACAACAAGGCAGAGCTAACCCTTAATTCTACTGCTCTCTAAAAGGCCTGCCTATTCTATTAGTCAAGCTTGGAGAACATAGTACTAGGACTTACTAGATGAAAGACCGTGATTGGTGAAGGGCTTAAAAGCGCCTTAGGTAGCTGCTATCTATCGGATCTTTTCTAAGAGGTTAGGTGGTTGAGTCGAAGCGGAGAAGGAGACTAAGTCATCGGTCGTGCCGGGATTGATTTCCTACTTCCAGCTGAATGAGGGCCACACTGGCGTCAACCCTGCGTGAAGTGCTTTCTAGATCCAATCTCCTGGTCTTTCGTTCGCTATTCGAATGTCTGGACCAGTATAAATGTACGAAAGGTGGAAGCAGCAGTGCGCGTAAGCAAATAAGTTTATCAAATTTTTCTCACTTGAAGCACGCTTGAGTGCCTTATGCGCTCCGCTCTAGTCTTTACTTGTATTTAACGCGAATGAGAGCGCGCGGATGCAGATGCTTAGAGCGGACGCGCACTACGCTTTCTCTCAAACAACAGGAAAAGACCTTCGGAGGAAAAGAGAAAGAAAGAAAGCAAGGCCCGCGAGCGGTATCCGAATCTAGACAGAAAGCCTGCGAGTGTTTAGTCTCAAAGTCCACGTAACGAGCCAACCGCAATTGAACGCGTAGTCTATGGTAGCGAGCTCACCATATATGTCCTAAGTAAGTCTACACTAAGACGCCTAGCAACGCAAAGATAAAAGACTGACCTTTCTGGCCTATGATCTGTCTTGGCTGTTAATAATTCAATCTCTCTCTGTCTCTGTCTAGCCGGTAAGTACCGTAACCGGATGTCAGGGGCTCGAATCGAATGAGTTCTAAATAAGTCCTTCCTTCGTACAAGCTCGAGGGAGCCTTACGTGATAGGGGCTTCAGCTCGTGCTTGACTTCTCGATTCAGGCGTACTTGCTCGATGTTGGCAAGGACGAGCGATGGACTCGAGTACAGCGAGCACTGGACGAACTCATCCCTTGAATCGAGCAAGTCCGACTTAATCAATCGAGCAGGTCTCGAGCGAGGTAACCACACACAGGAGTCAAAGTTAGGAAATGAGAGCGTAACGAAGGACCGATCGGGTAGAGGTTTGGGGAGGGGGCGGACCCTTTCTGGTACTATCCTAGGCTAAGCTCCAAAAAAGCCAGCTTATGGCCATCCTTTAGCAAGCCTAAGCCACTTGAAAGCGCTAGTAAGCTGCTTTGTAAGCCACTGTACGAGACCCGAAGTCTCGAGCTAAGTGCCTACAGGATGAGCAGCTAAGCCAGAAGGGTCTTTTTCCTAAGCGATAAGTACTGAATCCTAAGCCCCCCCAGGACGAAGATAGCCAGAAAGGTCGTTTTCCTGCCTAATCGGTAAGGCCTGAGGGGCTCAGTCCTGAATCGATCAATGTCCGATCACTCGATGAGGGACGTATTCTTTTTTGGTCCTATTCGTTCGAAGGTAAGTCGACTATGTGCCTTTAAGATTCTCCCCCGACTTGGCATCTTAGGCAGGTAATGGATTTCGGAATAGGCAGAGTTGTAAGGTAATTAGTCTCTCTTTCTTTGTTAGTAGTAGTAGTTCGAGGTTCATCGACTCTGGTTCCGTTAGGCTTATCTCGACTTTTCCTGGATATGAGTAGTCTTTTCTCTGTTGAAGGTGTATCTTTCCCCGTAGTCAAAGTGTAATTTGTCAATCTCCGTTAGTGAAACTGGCAAAAGGGAGGAAGTCAAGGCCGAAGCGTGACTCGATCAGTAAAAAAAGTACGAGCGTATGGACAGGTCATCGAGAGCATAGGCAAGAGCGAGCATATAGGCTTTGAACCCATAATAAAGGAGATCCGGTTGGGAGAGGGATAAGTGAGGAGACCCATGCTTATTGGAGACTGGAACTACTATGCGATACTAAGGTCGAGTGGCTTGCCAACAAGAAGTAGAACCCCCTCATTCCGATCATCCATGAGGCCAACTAAGCGCTTGGGAATCAAGATCCTTCTTTATCTCTTTCATCATCCCCTCTGAAACAACCATGAAATGGCGGGTAGGAAGGCGGAGCTCAAACTTTTCCTACGCATGCTAAAAAAGAAGTGTACCCAAGTTCCTGTTTTTCATTTACCAATCATCTAATCTAGGGCGGATAAGACGGCCAGCATGAGGTTTTCAGTCTCACTCCCTCATGCCCTCCGCAGGAAAGATCCCATACCTGGCTCGCTCCAGGCGGATTCCTCCTCACCCGAGAGGGGCGCTCACTCTCTTTCTTTCAGGCGATTAAACAAGACCTAAGTAGACGAGAAATCAATAACCGGAAGCAAGGCCCACCACGCACTCATCCCAAGCAAAAGACACATCAGCAGCACGAAGCGAAGATCACGCATATAAGATTGAAGCAAAGCTTCTTTCATTCAAAACGTCCGGATTCGACCGCTTGCCCTCGAAGCATCGCGTAGACCTATTATTCTCTCCGGAGATCGGAGTAGTTGTAGTTGTGCTTGAAAGCTCCGGTTGGGATCGATCGTTGAAGAGAGAAAAAATGGAAGCGGCTGGCGGTTTCCAAAAAAAAACTGCAGACTGGCCTTTTTTTTTTTTTACCTAGGAATGAGCCTAATTAAACTAGTAAACCCGTGTTAGGTTAGGCGGAAAGCCTAGAATGGAAGTTCTGATGCCACGGAATAAGGGGAATTTCGCTAGTGAACTAGAGTCGTGATCAGTAGATCGCAGTAGTAGCCCCCTGTCTCCGCATCTTTGGAAGCCGTGATATGATAAGCATCTCCGTCCATGTGAGGTCGGCGATATGGATGAAATGTATCTCCGTCCGTGGTAAGAATCGAACCAAGCGCTACTTTCAGGCTCTACTAACAGAATTCCCCGCTCTTAGTCATCGCTCTGTGAAGGAGTGGGCGAATAAACATCCGGCAAAGGCACAGCTAGCGCACGGGAGGTGACACCAACCACACTCCTGGCTAGGCTCGTCGATCCACCACAAAGGGATGTATTCGACCCTGTTTTGAAGCAAAGCAAGGAAAGGTCGGTGACGGTAAGGCAAAGTAGAAAGTCAGGCTAGAACGTATTGGGGGAGATAGAAAAGAAGTAGTGTCGACTCTCTCTCCGTCGTTATCATCAATTAGTAGCAGCATGCATCTACTAAAGCCAAACAGAACCGAATTAGCACTATTGACAGTAAGGCCTGATAAGAGAAGGCCTGAGAAGGGCTGGCTTGACAACGGAAAGTCGAAAGCTAAGTAGAACGCACAGTCGGGAAGGAAAGGCACGTCAGGGTTTGATTTTCGGTTCGATAGCAGCTTATGGTATAGATTCCTGCTTTCAGGAAAGTCCCAAGTAAATAATGCATTTTTCCTCAGGATTCCTATGAAAGATATCCAATGGAAGAATCCTTTTTGTTGGAACTAGCTAGATTGTTTCAAGTTAAAGTGCTAGTCGTCGGTTAGTCCCCCTTTCCCCCCAATTTCCTTAAGAGAGGTTGGGAATATAGAAACTTCCTTTCCCTCACCTGAGAGTCAATAACAAGTGTCTATATACCAAAATAAGGTCCTAAAACTATATCAAATAGGGGATTTCCCGGAAACTCTTGTTTTAATGCCCGGCCTTATAGAGCCCTTGGGGGCGGAAGAGGATGATTCTTCACGAAGGCAAAGAAATGGTCTGCGGTATTTGAATTGCTTAGCTGATGGGCTGAGGATAGAAAGGAGGTAACAGGGGCCTCCAAGGAAGAAGGTCCCAAGTTGGCTGCACCAATGGCTGCCAAGGCTTCTGACTACCTTAGCCAAAGATAGATTCCGAAAGAAAGGGTAATCCTCGAAAGGCTTCGCAGATCCGGGGATTCATAGGGGGAATACTGCTTATGGCGTTGCAAAGGAAAGAAGCAAAGTCTTACAAAAGGCTTGAGGGAACGGAATCGGAATCACGGCTTTTCAAGAGGCGCTTTCTTCTTTCTTATGGGGATTGGCAATCAATGATTCTTCCTTTTTAGTGCAATCTCAGATCAGGCTGATCTTTCCCTGCTTGGTTATTCCGTTCCTTAGGCCTAACTTGCTTGACTACAAGCTATGGAGACAGTACTCCGTTAGGTCAAAAACCCTGCCTGCCTGAAGATTGATTGATTAGATTGAACCTAGCGGGAAAAAGTCATTTTGCAAAGTCCTTGCTCCGATCCGGGAACAGAACTTTCTTCTTTTTTATAGTTTATAATAATAATGTATATACATTATTATTATAACTTAAGGAAAAGAGAGACTGACTTCCCGGAAGGAAGTTACCCCAGCACTGACCGAACCATAAAAGCTCTTGCATTCATGCCTGCTTTGCTCTTTCATGCCAGCGTCTACTTTTAGGCCTGGTTCCCCCTCTTTATCCTTCACTGACTAGATCGGTATCTATTTTCCTTGCGGGACGGAAACCCGGAGGGAAGCTCCCCTTTCCGTATAGAGCGGAGAGGGAGTTCTAGTTGGTTTCGCGTAAGGGAATGCAGTGGGAACATTAGGAATAAATGGCCTGTAAGGTATTAAACTAAAGTAACTAGGTAAAGTGGAAATGAAACCTGATGAGGGGAGCAGTGAAGAACTCTGCGAAGTTCACTGCCCAAGATCTGTGATAGTAGATTCAGTTGAAGATGCTTTTCTTGCCATTTGAGAAGAGATGGTGGAAGCCATGAACTGCCTTGATGAGGATGTATGGTTAGCTGCAGTTATGCCGTTGCGGCTATGATAATGATACCATCAAAATGATTGCATAGCACTCTCTTTGTTGGACTCGTTCCCCTCTACTTTCTTTGCATCTTTATAGATCAACTTGCATAGAGAATCGACTCGCTTGAGCAAGTCGGAGATGTAGCCAGGCCAGATACAAAGACCGATGGGATGTTGAAAGGCAGACTCTCTCTCATCGTCATACAAGTCGGATGTGGCACAAAGACAGATATCTCATCTATTCTTAAGGCTAGGGGTAGGGGTCCTTCCAAAAAAGATGATTACATCGTCATCTAATCTATGTTCTCTTTCCTCAAAGACAGATGATTATCTTATCCTAAGCCAATGATGGATTTTTTCAGTTCTTTCTATGAGAAGCTCTCTCTCTCTCTACGGCACCCGCGATTCCCATTAGAAAGTCTCTTTCGGTTCTTTCTATTTTTTTGATCGTACCCTTTTATTCAAAGGTATGCTCATACACCGGATTCTTTCTTTGCTCAAGCTTATGCTTGTACCCGAAAGAATTAGTCCTTACTGCTCTTTCAACGTCTGATAGTTCAAAGACTGAGAAGTTAAATCACACGCCCTTGGCTTCATGTCTTGGAAATCTTTGTCATGGAAAACTGCTGAAGAAAGGACGTCGCGTAACTGCGTAGTTGCCTGGCCCTCGTGGGCGGGAGAAGCAACAATGGAACGAAGTTCAGTTCGCCTAGCTCTTTCCCTAAATGAAGAACATCACCACTGGCCTAGCCTAGGAAGCAGATGTCTATTGCAAGCAACCCTTGCAAGGCGACATTGCTGCGCCTTGTCTGAACGACAACGTCGACAACCTAGCTGAACCTCGCAGCACATCCGGGCAAATTCCAAGTTGCAAGAAGGTCTTCAAAAAGCTTAGAAATGGCACTAGAAGAGCCGACCTGGTCTATTCTTAAGGCAGGCAGATTTCGAGTCCAGAATGAACGAGTATGGCAAAGAAGTTTCAGGGGTCGGAATCGTGCTGAATTCCCCCGACAACCACATGATTCCAAACGCCTACGCCCGAACCATGCTCCAACAACGTAGCAGAATACAGGTTGCTTGCAATAATGGGATGCAAGTCGCGCAGGGAGCGAAGTCTTTGGATTGGAAGTATGCCGTGACTCGCAATTAGTGGTCAATCAAATGAAAGACATACTCGAAGTTCGTAAACCGAACCTCATTCCACATGCTGCCAAGAAATTGGTTAACGGGTTCACACAATTTTTTTGATTTGACATACAGCAAATGTTCAGAATGCCAAAGCATTGCCTATTGCTAGCCTTGCAAGCTAGTCTGAATTGCTACGCAACCTCTTTCTAGCGCTACTTTACCAAATTGCCTTCACTAAGCTTACTATGCAACCTTCGTCGGCTTTGCTTACGCAACCTTGATTTTAGTCAGGTCAGGAAATTATTCCAAATTACAAATTCAAAGTTTTTTTCATCCAAAGCAGCATTTCCCGAGCAAAGTATATCCATAAGAAGAGAAAAGGTCTGTGTATGGGGGGGCTATTCCTGCTTCACTTAATTTTCAATCATTGCCTATAGAAAAACCCGATTCGGGATCGATAGCACTGTGAACAGTGAAAATTGTCTTCGCGGACGGAGACTGCCTTACTTGACTGGCTCACTACTTACTATCTAAAAACTATAAAGAGAAAGCATTGGTACCGTCAGCTTGCCCGGAATGCAAGGACTGATTGGAATGACTCACTGATTGGCTTGCTTGCTTTCCCGCACCGACCTAATTGCTTTCCTTGGACTGCTACTGCTTCGCTTGGAATGAACCCTTACTGCATTGCTAGCGTTGGAGAGCTTGAAAGCGGCTTGGCTTCATACTCACACGGATTGGACTTCAACCGTGCTACTAGGCCTAAAAGCTTTCCCTTTTCCTTCGGGTGTACTAAGACTATCTCTTTCATAGACTATTCCTTCTCCCCGGAGCTAGCTTTCAATCTCTAAAAGCCGATTCGATGGCATCTTCTCTTATGATATTTCTAGTTAGCGCGTAGTGGCTTAATTCGTATTCAATAAATTCCCATCTCGGGTTGAATAAGAGTGAAAACAAACTTCCTTGCCTTTAGTAAGAGGAAGTTTGTTTTCTTTTCGAAGACTTAGGGGGCGATCTGGCGTTGAGATGTGTTTGAAGGAAGAAAACGAGCATAGCCAAACCGCACCAAATGCCCAGATACGGAGTGGGCTTTTAGTCATAAATATTTGAGGAATGAGTAGTGGTTCTGTAGTCCTTTAAGAGATCAGATGCGGAGCAGGCCAGAGATGAAGATACCGGAGATGAGGAAAGAGACTTAAACTGAGGCAAGGTGCGCTCTGAAATAACTGAGTTAAGTACTGATCAAAAGAAGCATTATCCATAAGCAGCTGCTGGGAAGAGATTTATATGAGCACCGATTGAAACGAAAATATCAACGATCGCCTCAAAACGAACCACCAAACTAGAATGGTGGAACCACCAAGGCCTGAGCGTTTTACTTGCGAAAGGCCTCGGCTACTACAATGACAGGGCCAAGAAATCGGGCCGGAATAGCAGCTCTTTCGAAGGAAGACGCTCCTGTTTCAGTGACAAGATCATGACTCTTGCGTAGGAGTGGAGGAAGGTTCAAACAACAGATCGGAAACTCTACTCGCAAGAGAAAGGCCTTAGCTACGACAATTCAAGAGAGTATACCAGTTGCCTTTCTCCCTGGCCTCCAACTAATGGCCCCGCCTTCCGAGTAGCCGGACCGACCGACTCAAGCTGTAGAGGCCCCTTACCTTAGGTAGCCAATCATTATCAAGTAAGGAAGA